GGATGAATACATGGTTTCTGTAGACCCCATTGAATTTCAGTCAGAGGAGGAATCCTATACAGATCGTATTGATTCTTATCAAAAAGAGACGGGGTTAACTGAGGCTGTTCAAACAGGCATAGGTCAATTAAATGGTATTCCCATAGCAATTGGGATTATGGATTTTCGGTTCATGGGGGGAAGTATGGGATCCGTAGTAGGGGAAAAAATAACCCGTTTGATCGAATATGCTACTAATGGATCTCTACCCCTTATTATAGTGTGTGCTTCCGGAGGAGCGCGCATGCAAGAAGGAAGTTTGAGTTTGATGCAAATGGCAAAAATTTCGTCCGCTTTATATAATTATCAATCAAACAAAAAGTTATTCTATGTATCAATCCTTACATCTCCTACAACCGGTGGAGTGACCGCTAGTTTTGGTATGTTAGGAGATATCATTATTGCCGAACCCGATGCCTACATTGCATTTGCAGGCAAAAGAGTAATTGAACAAACATTGAATAAGACAGTACCTGAAGGTTCCCAATCGGCTGAGTATTTATTCGACAAAGGCTTATTCGACCCAATCATACCACGTAATCCTTTAAAAGATGTTCTGAGTGAGTTATTTCAACTTCACGATTTCTTTCCCTTGAATCAAAATTCACTTTAGATTGTTCCTTTTTTTTCAGATCTATTTTCTTTCGACCTATATTCCTGATTAGTGATCAGGAAGACTCTATCAACAGGATAAAAGAGTTAACTCTTTCTTCTCCAAAATTTGGAAAAGAATTTATGTTCTCTTCTTACGTATTTTTTATAGATATTGAAATTATTCAATATCTATAAAAAATACAATTGAAATCGTGGATTTTGCTAAATTCCCCCGAGAATCTCATTTTTACAAGGAATCCATGTATATTGTTGGATCGGGTTCGTTAGAATAAAATAGAAGAAAATCCTTTGCGAATTTATAAGAAACTCTTTCGTTCTTTATCAGAAGATAAGGACAAAAGAACAATAATACTAAATAGAATGGTGAAGGGGGGTACACTTATATAGTTTATTATAGTTCTATATTTATTGTACCTATTATTATATACTTATAATCGATATACTTATCATAAGATATCTTTAAAACAGGTACAAATATTAAATCGAGGTATATAGTCTATGACAATTTTCAACTTTCCCTCTTTTTTTGTGCCTTTAGTAGGCCTAGTATTTCCGGCAATTGCAATGGCTTCTTTATCTATTCATGTTCAAAAAAACAAGATTGTCTAGATCCGGCGGGACCCAATCGCATCAATTTATTTCAAGAATTTTACTTGGATCCTAATAGAGTTATCTATTTATTGGAATATAGTCCAAGATATGGCTTCTTCCGAACACCTGTGAAAGCGCTGTTATGCGCCCGGAAACATTATATGTGGATAAAAGCATTATAGCTATTTTAAAAAGGATCAGCAGATGTCTGAAATCAGAAGTCAGTATATCTATATGTATATATCCATAGTGGGATCCTATGGCGGAGATACTGTACTTTTTTACCAAACTGATTCTTTGAATTATTCCAAATGATTCATATCATAATAGTGCTAGTTGATGAGAGTTACTTCGGGAACAAAAAAATAAAGTCAAAATTTTTGGGGTTATTTCCAATAAAATGCAACTGGATCTAGTATGAACTGGCGATCAGAACGTATATGGATAGAACTTATAACGGGGTCTCGAAAAACAAGTAATTTCTTCTGGGCCTGTATCCTTTTTTTAGGTTCACTAGGATTCCTATTGGTGGGAACTTCTAGTTATCTTGGTCGAAATCTGATATCCATATTTCCGTCTCAGCAAATCCATTTTTTTCCACAAGGGATCGTGATGTCTTTCTATGGGATCGCAGGTCTCTTCATTAGCTCCTATTTGTGGTGTACAATTTGGTGGAATGTAGGCAGTGGTTATGATCAATTCGATAGAAAAGAAGGAGTAGTGTGTATTTTTCGTTGGGGATTTCCTGGAAGAAATCGGCGCATCTTTCTTCGATTCCTTATGAGAGATATCCAGTCGATTAGAATAGCGGTTAAAGAGGGTCTTTATCCTCGTCCCGTACTTTATATGGAAATTAGAGGACAGGGAGCCCTTCCACTGACTCGTACTGATGAGAATTTGACTCCGCGAGAAATTGAACAAAAAGCTGCGGAATTGGCCTATTTCTTGCGCGTACCAATTGAAGTATTTTGAAATGAACCGAAGAATGAGTGTTTTCTCTGCATTGGGGAAGGAACTCAGTAATCCTTCTTGTTATAGAACTCACCTTGTTATTTCATTTCATAAAAATAACAGATTGGATAGAGTTGAGCAATGAAGTCGTTTCATTAAAAATTCACAGATTCAAAATGACAAAAAAGAAAGCATTCACTCTCCTCCCATATCTTGCATCTATAGTATTTTTGCCTTGGTGGATCTCTTTCTCATTTAAAAAAAGTCTAGAATCCTGGGTTATTAATTGGTGGAATACTAGCCA